AGCAACAACATATCTAAAAAATAGATATCTGAGTAACAATTTATGTTCTGGGGTTTACATATACTCATACGTTTTGTTATAATCGAAATGGAGAAGAATTTTTTGATTGAAAAAATCAATACTGATTAGTTCTGTCTCAATTTGTATTTTCTTATGTCATTAGGAAAACACAATTTTAAGATTCAAATCCCAGAATCATTCATGAATTCGAAGTAAGCAGCCAATAGTTAATGGTTCCAATTTGTCGGCTAAAAATACACATTTGATTTCGCAATAGAAAAAACGCGAGAGAATGTTTTTAGGATTGTATATTTTCAGATACTATACACTCAACCGAAGGAATGGATCAAATCCAATAAAAAAAGGGGCTTTCAAGGATTAAGGAAAACAGGAGTCAAAATGCAAGTACAATAAAGATTTAGTAATCCAGGAAAATTTTCATCTATTTTGTATCATTTTGGCGGCATGGCCGAGTGGTAAGGCGGGGGACTGCAAATCCTTTTTCCCCAGTTCAAATCCGGGTGTCGCCTGATCAACATTAACAAAAAAACTCGAAATCTCTTCTTTTCTTCTGTTCTGATGATATAACTCGCGGAATTTTACCCCGGTAGAAGCAGAGGAAACAGGCCAGTGATGCTTTGTTTATGGAGTCTGAAGGTTTTTTAAAAGAAAAGATTGTGAATCCTCGTTCGTATCTAGAATTCTTCTAATACCCTTAATTATTAAGGGAGTGTCTAATGACTATATTTTGAATCAGATTGTAGCCTCTGGTAGGAAATTCAATTAAGAATTTTGGAAAGGGGCAGAAGTTGCTTTATATACCACAGGCTCGTGAGAATCCCTGGGTATTCGGGCAATATTAAATTGGATGAATAATTGACTTTTATAGATATAGAAAAGGGGGCAAAAATAAATTTTTTCTTTTCTCCAACCCCAGGTCAAGCCCCCTCTTTCCCAACGATAGTCGGGGGGGGGGGGTACAGAAATGAGGAAATAGAGGTCTGTATATAGATAGTAATTTCTCTTTTTTATAGATTTCTCCCCTTCTGTTTTGACTTTGACTTAGAAGGTCAACAAAACAAAAAAAGAAAGATTAGCCTTAATTTTTTTTATTTATTTTATTCTTACGTGTTTCCATTCCCTCGGGATATTACTACATTACTTGTGTTTAATCTTTGCCAATTCAAAATCATAATCGATTTGTTGGATTGGTTTCTCAATAGTGTTTGGTCAGAATCCCTTTTTGACTCTGCACCATTGATTCCACTATTATTAGTGAAGAATAATGGAATAATTCTTTCGTATTTATAGAGATAGGGGACATAATTCACATGGATATAGTAAGTCTCGCTTGGGCTGCTTTAATGGTAGTCTTTACATTTTCCCTTTCACTCGTAGTGTGGGGAAGAAGTGGGCTCTAGAAGTACTACTACAGGAATCAAACCGTATCAATATCAATTGTTTTATAGCTCGTTTTGCAACGTATTTTAAACTATTTCAAATAAAAATATCGGAATTTAGAATGCCATTGGACTCCAATGGAGTAATCTATGATATGAATCATATTCAATCAAAGAGATATTTCGGCGATTCCCATATTTGTATTTCGAAAAGAACGGTATTCCGGTAATTGGAAATTGATTCCAACCTAAAATTCTTCCGAAATTTTCTATTTCAATCAATGGCAACGGATTCCTACTATCTTTCTAGATGCATACTGAGGAAGACCGGACGGACCTTTTTTTTTCTTTCTTTCCCTCTTTACTGTTCAAAGAGGGAGTCGTTTTGTTAAGTGTATACGCATTTTGTATGAGAAATGATATAGAAGATGGTGATTGTCTAACGAGAGACTAGCTAATAATAAGCTATTGCCTCGGGCGAGTCGCATATTGGGCGGTTTAGGTTCTAATTTGAGAAAGGCAATTTGTGCTTTATCCACTTATTTCATATCATGGTTCGGGGGTTAAAAATGAGTGAAGTAAGGTTTCCTCTTCCTTATTAGGAAAAGGAAAGGAATTAGAATTGCTAAGATAAGAATTATTTCATATTCCAAATAGATGTAGCAAATTGGGTGGTATGTCAATTCCATCCAATATATACAAAATATGGACTAGATATACACATATATTTATATGAAGAGAATATTGTAGATTGATCTATAGAAACTTAAGCCTTTATCTTTATTTTAGATTACAACTGACTAAGAGATAGATAGTATGGTCGAAAGATTAATCTATTTCGTTCTGCCATACTATCTATCTCTTAGAATACTGCCAATTCTAATTATCGTCCGCTCAGTTCATTTAAATTAAGACATGAAATTGGAAATCCGTTTCATTCGACTTCGTCAATTTTTGATAAGAACTCGGAAATAAAGTTTCATTCAAATTCATTTGAAAATTCAAATGAATTAATCATTTTGACTGACTGTTTTTACGTAAATGATAAGTAGAAAGGCAGTAGGAATTAGAATGAATAGTGCAGTAGCAATAAATGCAAG